GACTACAAGAGGAAATCAGATTCTCGAACAAGATTTGATAAGTAATGGTCAACAAATTGGAATTCATTTATTAACAGAATTTTTTCTTCCATTTGAGTTCATTTCAATAATTCTTTTAGTTGCTTTGATAGGTGCGATTGCTGTGGCTCGCCAATAAAAAATATTTCAAATAAAACTTTGTTCTTTCTATAGTTATCACACCCATTTTACCTCGATTCAGTCTTCAATGTATAAATTCTTTTATTCGATTTATTGCCAATATATTTCTTTTTCTTTGTTTTATATTTATGATATTCTTATTCTAGTTAATTAAATTGCTTGATGTTGAATTGCTGTTTATATTGAAAAAAAAAAAATCGAAATTGATAAGGAGTTGGTCGATGATGCTCGAACATGTACTTGTTTTGAGTGCGTATTTATTTTCTATCGGTATTTATGGATTGATTACGAGTCGAAATATGGTTAGAGCCCTTATGTGTCTTGAACTTATACTGAATGCAGTTAATATTAATTTCGTAACATTTTCTGATTTTTTTGATAGTCGCCAATTAAAAGGAAATATTTTCTCAATTTTTGTTATAGCTATCGCAGCCGCTGAAGCAGCTATTGGACCAGCTATTGTTTCGTCAATTTATCGTAACAGAAAATCAACCCGTATAAATCAATCGAATTTGTTGAATAAGTAGTATTAATCATATAAAATAAAATATTTATCAATTAGAATTAAAATGTATGATACATAACGTGTCTGATCATGTTTGCGAAAACGTACGAAATTAAAGTATCTTGGCTCTATCCCATGAGTCGAGCCAGAATTGAATAGAAAAATTCTGGTAAATCATTGATTCATCTGGTGTCTAAATATATGATTCATTTAGAAATTTACTAGATCGAAAATTTATGACGTTCAAAAAAAAATTATAGATCCAATGTCACATTCAGTAAAGATTTATGATACATGTATAGGGTGTACTCAATGTGTCAGAGCCTGCCCCACAGATGTATTAGAAATGATTCCTTGGGATGGATGTAAAGCTAAACAAATCGCTTCTGCTCCAAGAACAGAGGATTGTGTTGGTTGTAAGAGATGTGAATCCGCTTGTCCAACGGATTTCTTGAGTGTTCGAGTTTATTTATGGAATGAAACAACTCGAAGCATGGGTCTAGCTTATTGATACTTTTTGATACTTTCCAAAAAAACTCACCTGAATACATTTGATTTTTTGTTTACCGACAAAAACCCGTACTCGAAAAATCGCAAAAAAAAAATATAATCAAAAAGATATTAGCTTTTTGGGTACGGGTTTTTCTAGTCCAAGTGTATCTTGTCTTTACCACGAACTCTTTTCCTTGGTTAACACTATTTGTAGTTTTACCGATATCCGCGGGTTCCTTAATTTTCTTTTTCCCTCATAGGGGAAATAAAATCATTAGGTGGTATACTTTATGTATATGTGTCTTAGAACTCCTTTTAATGACTTATGCAGTTTCTTATTATTTCCAATTGGACGATCCATTAATCCAATTAGCAGAAGATTATAAATGGATCAATTTTTTTGATTTTTACTGGAGATTAGGAATAGATGGGCTTTCTCTAGGACCCATTTTATTGACAGGATTTATCACCACTTTAGCTACTTTAGCGGCTCGGCCAGTTACACGGGATTCCCGATTATTCCATTTTCTGATGTTAGCAATGTATAGTGGTCAAATAGGATTATTTTCTTCTCAAGACCTTTTACTTTTTTTCATCATGTGGGAGTTAGAATTAATTCCTGTTTATCTACTTCTATCGATGTGGGGAGGAAAAAAACGTCTGTATTCAGCTACAAAGTTTATTTTGTATACTGCAGGAAGTTCTGTTTTTTTATTAATGGGAACCTTGGGTATTGCTTTATATGGTTCCAATGAACCTACATTCAATTTTGAAACATCAGCCAATCAATCATATCCTGTGGCACTGGAAATACTATTCTATATTGGATTTCTTATTGCTTTTGCTGTCAAATCGCCGATTATACCCTTACATACATGGTTACCAGACACCCATGGAGAAGCGCATTACAGTACTTGTATGCTTCTGGCCGGAATTTTATTAAAAATGGGAGCATACGGATTGGTTCGAATCAATATGGAATTATTACCCCGTGCCCATTCTCTATTTTCTCCCTGGTTGATAATAGTAGGCGCAATCCAAATAATCTATGCAGCTTCAACATCTCTTGGTCAACGAAATTTAAAAAAAAGAATAGCCTATTCTTCTGTATCCCATATGGGTTTCATAATTATAGGAATTTATTCTATAAGCGATCTAGGGCTCAATGGAGCCATTGTCCAAATAATATCACATGGATTTATTGGAGCTGCACTTTTTTTCTTGGCAGGAACATGTTATGATAGAATACGTCTTGTTTTTCTTGACGAAATGGGTGGGATGGCTACCTCCATGCCAAAAATATTCACGATGTTCAGTATTTTATCACTAGCCTCCCTTGCATTACCGGGCATGAGTGGTTTTTTTGCGGAATTGGTAGTATTTTTTGGAATAATTACCGGACAAAAGTATCTTTTAATGTCAAAAATATTAATTACTTTTGTAATGGCCATTGGAATGATATTAACTCCTATTTATTTATTATCTATGTTACGGCAGATGTTCTATGGATACAAGTTGTTTAATGCCCCAAATTCTTATTTGTTTGATTCTGGACCGCGGGAGTTATTTGTTTCGATCTCTATCCTTTTGCCTGTAATAGGTATTGGTATTTATCCGGATTTCGTGTTCTCATTATCAGTTGATAAGGTCGAAGCTATTCTATCTAATTCTTTTTATAGGTAGTTTTTAGAAATAAAAACTACCTATAAAAAGAAATACTGTGATTTTTGATTTTCAAAGTTATTCGACCATGAAAAAAATAGCTTTTTCTTTCTTTCTTTGAAATTTAAGTAAAAAAAAATGAATTGTAAACATTGGCTTGTGTGAGAACCTTTTGAATCACTCCATTACTTGATTCAAAAGGTTCTCAACAGCTTATCTGAAGCTTTTTATATATATGCTATGCTGCCTTAGGATTCTATTTCTCAAATCCTACTTTCAATTCAATGGTAATGTAAATGAACCATAACTATGTAGCCCTACCCCTAATAAATTAACCCCAAAATAGCATATCCAGATTATAAGAAAGCCGATAGAAGCAACAATTGCAGAATTGAAACCTTCTAAATTTTGATTTATTCGGGTATGGAAATAAATCGCGAATATGGTCCAAGTAATAAATGCCCAAGTTTCCTTCGGATCCCAATTCCAATATGATCCCCATGCTTCATTAGCCCAGACTGCTCCCGAAAGAATACCTATTGTTAAAAAGATAAACCCTATACTAATAATACGATAACCCCAATGATCTAATTGTTGAATCAATTGAAACCTGTAATAATTCCTAGAAGAATGAAAACAAGTATTTCTTAAAACATTGCCTCTCTCTTGGATTTCGCCAAAGTAAAATGAATCATTTAATAAATTATTGCTTTTATCAACAATTCGTATAACTTTTCGAAATTGAATTACTAGAAGTCCTATTGATAATAATGATCCACATAAAAGAGCCGCATAACTAAATAGCATCATACTTACGTGCATCATTAACCACTGCGATTGGAGGGCAGGTACTAATCTTTCGGATTGCTGCATGTCAGTTAGAAGACCCGAAGTAGCAAAGCCTTGGGCAAAAAAAGCGCTTGGCGCGGTTATTGCGCTTAAATAATTTTTATGCTTTTTAAAATATGGAATCATATGAATAACGGAGAATCCCCATGAAAGGAAGATTAATGATTCATATAAATTACTTAATGGTAAATGTCCCGAATAAACCCAACGAGTAATTAATAATCCTGTTATACAAAAAAAGGTCGTTATCATGCCCTTTTCTGACGAATCATATAGTCCTAGAAATTCATCGACTAATAAAGTTATCAAATGAATTATAATTACAACAGAAACGACCGAAAAGGCTATATGAGTTAATATATGTTCTAAACTCGAGAATATCATAAAGATTCTTAAAAGTGGAGAAAATTTCCCAATTATACGTAATTGAAATCCAGAATTGAATTCATTATAGAATGGATTCCATCCTTTTGAAAATTCAAAACTGTTATGCCGCCACTCGGACTCGAACCGAGATGCTCTAGCACTGCTTCCTAAGAGCAGCGTGTCTACCGATTTCACCATAGCGGCTTGTTAGAAATCATAATAACCCCTTTTGATTCAATCGTCGAGCTTAAAAGAACCAATTCAATGTACTATCTTTTAGCTTTTAGGAAGGGTTCCAATTAATGTAATGAATCCAAATTCGTTTAATTAATTATTGAGCGTTTCCATAATAATCTTTATTCTAATAATCCTTATTCTCATTTCATTTAGTATGTATCTAGTATGTCAATTTCAGTTAACTTAACAGTAATATTTTTTTTGCGTAATTTATCTTCCTTTAAAAAGAAACTGTCGGAAATAAAGAATTTTGACTTTAATCACTAAAGAGAAAAGAGAGAGCCCCCCCTGAAAAAAAAAAATTCAATTTTGTTTATTATTTATTACAATATTTCTATATAGTGATTTAGAATAATAATTGTTAAGAAAGTTTGTTTTAAATGTAATTAATTTTTTTAACGAATGATTTTTTTTTTACTAACTGTTCTTTATTCTTTTATCTTCCAAATTCTTTTATCTTCCAATAGTATAACTTCAAATACTATAAAAAATAGTATAACAAATAGTAGAAATAGAGAAAAGACAAAAAAACCCTTTTAATTTAATATTTAGACTTATTATTGTGATTGTGACAAACGAGTCGATGGGGAACTAAGAATCCCCATCCCCAATCCCAATATAGTAGATATTCGAAAATATTATACAAAGCAAAGAAAAAAAGTACTTAGAATTCAGTAGACAAAAGAAATTTTATAAATTTTATTCTACATATGAGAAATACAATAGAGAAATACAAAAGAAAAATAGACCTTTCTAATGTTAATGTCAACCCGAGTCAGATTATTCCAACGTTTGGTTTTTGATTTGTCGCACAAAAAAACTTTTTGAATTTCCAGTAGAAAGAGATTTTGCTACTGAAAAAGCTTTTAACGCCGCCCAACGGTTCTTTTTTTTCCAAATATTTTTTCGAATACGCTTTTTTGATATAGAAATGCGCTTTTTTGGAACTGCCATTCAAAAAAAAGAAAATCTTTTATTATTATAGTTGGATGTGAAAGACATCTATTGTTCAAAAAAAATTGTTCTTTACGATACTTATACTATTTATTATCTATCTATTTAGTCTCTAAATTCGAGACTTTTCATAAAAATAAAATAAAAAAAGCCTGTTTATTTTATTTCTGTCTTTTTTGAGCATACTTTATTTTTACATTTTACATATATACTCCATTTATAACTCTATTTCTAGATATAATAAAATACATCAAAAAAACACACCAAAAAGTTTAAGAATTTAAACCTTACTTAATTTATCCTAAAAAAATGAATCTTTTTTTATAGTAACTGATAGGTAAGCTCAAAAAAATAGTATACCTAATTAAAATTCAATTTTCAAATTTGATTTAATTAACTTGTTAAAAAATATCCGATTTTACAAAATAAATACAAAATAAATCCTATATAACTTATATAATATATAAAATTTTTAGTAATTCTTTTATCCTATGTACTTTTATCCTAAAATTCTTATTATTGTCTTTTTTAATCCAGTAAGGATTAAGGATAAGGATCCGGTAAAAACTGCTTTTCTATCTTTCCTATCAAAATTAAGTACTACTTTTTTAGTTTTTGCTCTAATGCTTTATTCTTTCTCTACCTACTCTACCTATCTAAATTCTAAATTCTTGTAATCCATAATAAGAATTTCCATTTTCATTTTCTTTAAATTAAAGGAAGTATTTTTTATATCAATATCCATATCCATAATATTTATCCTTATCCATAATCCATATTAGTTGAATTTGCCCAATTTGAACTTCTTTTCTTGATTTAAATATTTGAAATATTTTGGAAAGATTAAGAATAATTAAGAATATAACTATTTGAGTTTTAGATATCTTCATTTTTTATTATATTATTTTTTTTTTTTTTTATTCTTATTTTTGTTTATTTTTTTGTTTATTGACCGACCTCTTTAATTACTTTAATTATAAAAAGAGATACGAGCTACTGACTCAGAAACAAGAAAAATTTTATTAATATTAAAAAAAATTCAATTTTTTATGGAACAAACATATCAATATTTATGGATTCTATTTTTCATTACACTTCCAGTCCCTATGTTAATAGGAGTGGGTCTCCTACTTTTTCCGGTGGCAACAAAAAAACTTCGTCGTATGTGGTCTTTTCCGACTATTTTATTGTTAAGTCTAGTTATGCTTTTTTCGATCGATCTGCCTATTCAGCAAATAAATAGTAGTTCTATCTATCAATATGTATGGTCTTGGACTATCAATAATGATTTTTCTTTAGAGTTCGGATATTTGATCGATCCACTTACTTCTATTTTATTAATATTAATTACTACAGTTGGAATTCTGGTTCTTATTTATAGTGACAATTATATGTCTCATGATCAAGGCTATTTGAGATTTTTTGCTTATATGAGTTTTTTCAATACTTCAATGTTGGGATTAGTTACTAGTTCTAATTTGATACAAATTTATATTTTTTGGGAATTGGTTGGAATGTGTTCTTATCTATTAATAGGTTTTTGGTTTACACGACCTATTGCATCGAATGCTTGTCAAAAGGCTTTTGTAACTAATCGTGTAGGGGATTTTGGATTATTATTAGGAATTTTAGGTTTTTATTGGATAACAGGTAGTTTTGAATTTCGGGATTTTTTCGAAATATTTAAAAACTTGATTTATAATAATGATAATGAGGTTAATTCTTTATTTGTCACTTTGTGCGCTTTCTTATTATTTTCTGGTGCAATTGCTAAATCGGCGCAATTCCCTCTTCATATATGGTTACCAGATGCCATGGAAGGACCCACTCCTATTTCGGCTCTGATACATGCTGCTACTATGGTAGCGGCGGGAATTTTTCTTGTAGCGCGACTTCTTCCTCTTTTCGTAATTATACCTTATATAATGAATATAATAGCCTTGATAGGTATAATAACAGTATTATTAGGAGCTACCTTAGCTCTTGCTCAAAAAGACATTAAGAGAAGTTTAGCCTATTCTACAATGTCTCAATTGGGTTATATGATGTTAGCTCTAGGTATGGGATCTTATCGAGCAGCTTTATTTCATTTGATTACTCATGCCTATTCAAAAGCATTGTTGTTTTTAGGATCTGGATCCATTATTCATTCAATGGAAGCCCTTGTTGGTTATTCGCCAGATAATAGTCAAAATATGGTTCTTATGGGGGGTTTAACAAAACATGTTCCAATTACAAAAAAGGCTTTTTTATTAGGAACTCTTTCTCTTTGTGGT